CGTTCAAGAAAGGTTCCAGAGGATGTTAATCGTAAATAAGAAGATTGTTTACGAAGAAAAAGGAATAGAAATTCGCATTCCGATACATAAAAATTATATAGGAACTGAAATAATCTTTTATTTTCTTTTGATTTTGAAAAAGCGTAGTAAATAGATTTCTTCGAAGTAGTGATACTATGCCAATTAAAATATTCCTGTAAAAGGAATCGCAATAAATGCAAAGATGGAACATCCTTAATCTGACATTGAAGTATTTGAACCAACATTTCCAAATGGATAGAATGAGGTATTAGTATATCTGACACATAATTCAAATGACTTAATTTGTCCTCTAAAAAGGGAAATATTGAATGAACAGATCGTAAATTCTGAAATTTTGGTATTTCTTTTCCTTCGGGGGAAGATACTAATCGTAGTGAGAATGGAATTTCTAGAACGGCCGCAAACCCTTCCGATATCATCTGAGAATAAAAATGAGAATAAAAAAAATTGTTATGCTCAATGAATCCATTTTGCTTAAAATGATTAACAGAATTAATCAAATAATTTTGATGATACATTCGAATAATTAAACGTTTCACAAGTACTGAACTAGATTTATTGTCATAACCGAGAATTTCCAAGGGTTCGTAAAAAATCGAACCATTTAAACCACGATCATGGGCAAATGCGTAAATATACTCCTGAAAAAGAAGTGGATATAGGAAGTCTTGTTGTCGAGATTTATCTTTTTCTAAATATCCTTCTAATTCTTCCATTTACATTTATATTTATACTTTAACCTGGAGACATTTTTGGATTTATTAAATGATACATAGTGCAATAAGGTCAGGACGGGGTATGTATTATGTATATGGTAAGAAATATATACCCTGAAAAAGAAAAAGGGAATCCGATCAATAGATCTTTTTCCTCTGCTTTTCTATCTTATATTAATTATAATTACAAATATTAATTACAAAAGAGGAAAGAAAAAATCCTTTATTTTTGCAACCCAATCGCTCTTTTGACTTTGGAATAAATTTTCCTTATCAATATACTGTTTCTTCTACACATTTGTTCATAATCTATAATAAACAATAATTAGGATTCATTAAAAAAAAAAATCAAAGATCCCTTCACAGAAAACTCAACCTTCCCCGCATCAGGCACTAATACATTTTTAACGTCTAATTAGATCGGGTAATCATTCCAATTAAGAACATAAGCTCGTTGCTTTTTATTTTACCGTAATTGGCGCCTTCAGGCTCTATCCATTTATTCACTAGACCCAACTCTAATGTAAATAGAAATTTCTTTCGTCTTCTTTCAAAAATAAAAATGATTTTTTCTAACTGTAATAATCCGCTAAGGATAAACTCAAAGTTCTACTTGAAATTAATAATAAAATAGAGAATAAAAAATAAGAATTTTTTTTTACATTAATTACGACATGCTGTTTTTTCCATTCATTACCTTTGAGGATCAGTCGTGGTCTTATAGACTCCACCAAAAGTCTGGACGAATTTGGCGCTTCGGTCAAATGTGTAAAAGATCATAGTCGCACTTAAAAGCCGAGTACTCTACCGTTGAGTTAGCAACCCGGATAAATAAATGGGATATGTGGATACGATCGAAATAAAAAAAAATTAATGGAATTTACCCCGTCAAATTGAAAAGAAGGATTTTATGATCAATTAAAAGCATCAAAATGCCAAAATGTAAGCATTAAAATGAGTGGATAAAAACATTACCAATCAAAATGTAAAATGACAGAACGCCCTTTTTTTATTTTTTATCAATTTCTTCTTATTTTCCTTAAAAAAATACAAATACATCTTATCTTGTATAAAAAGAAATGCAATGCAGCAAGACAAACCCATCTTTTGCTTTGAAAAAGCCCAATATGGGGAAGGACAAAGGGATCCATTTATCTACGAAAAGGACCTATTTATCTACGATCGGATTATATTTGTTGGATACGCCATTGTCAATAGAAATCCAATGTTGAGAAAACAAATTAAGTAAATAAAGACTTGTGTTGGATTGGCACAAATAAACGTAAATAAAAAATTCGAATGGAAAAAATTAAGGTAAAGAAAAAATCCCCAGTCTATTCAATCAATAGAGGTACAATAAGCAAAATCAAACCCTTGTTTGTTAGTAAATTCCTACACCAATAAAACAAATAAATAAAAAAGTAGGAGACGGTAACTATCCTTCTGTAATTATTTACTTTACAAAAAATTTTATCTTTTTTGTTTTATTCCTATTTACTTTTTTTCTTATTTATCTAGATTTCGTTTATTTAGATTTAGTTTTTTCCTTGAATTAACTTGAAGTTCTTTCTTTAAAAAATTCTGCCTTCCTTAAAATATCATAAACAGTTCCTGTAGGTTGAGCGCCTTTTTCAAGGAAATAGAGAATAGCGGGAACGTTTGAATAAGTTTGATTCTTTATCGGATCATAAAAACCTACCTTTCGAAGATCTCTTCCTTCTCTTCGGGCTCGAACATCAATCGCAACAATTCGATAGATGGCTCATTGGGATAGATGTAGATAAAGAATACCCCCCCCCTAGAAACGTATAAGAGGGTTTCCCCTCATACGGCTCAAGAAAAAAAAACGATTCTCATTTCTTTATATTATATAATGACAAATGGATCCAAAAAATCATGAATTAGACTATGATTTGAATTGAGTCCATTCTTCTTCTTTACAGAAAAGAGAAATTTCATTCATACTCAAAACTCAAGTTGGGTAATTCTGACAGAGTTCAAAGGGAAACCCTTAGAACTTTATTGAGTCGTCTCTAAACTCTTTTGTTTGTCTCATCTCGAACCCATTTTTTTCTCATTCAGATCCAATTGTATTGTTGAGACAATTGCAAATTGTCTTTCCTTGTTCCGGAATCCTTTTTCTTTGTTAAATCATTGGGTTTAGACATTACTTTGGGGATCCTTAGTCCTTTCAAAAGGACAGCAACATACCTTTTTTTGTCATTCCTTTGTATATAAATACAATATGAACAATTGACTCCCTTGTAATACGCTTTTGATCAAAATTGTTTTCCCAATTTAAAAAGATTTTCCTTTTTTTCTTCAAACTTGTTTAAATTTGAAATTTAATTTTAATCTTTCGATTTATATATTGAGGATGTACTTACAAAGTAGGTCTAACTTATTGATTTTAATTAACCATAGATTCTTTCCCTTGATAAATAAATCCTTTCTTCTCGAGCTCCATCATATACTATTTATTTACAACCTAACACAAATTAGGTTCCTAGCAGCTAGCAGAACAAACTATGTCGAGCCAAGAACATCTTCATTACTATAGAAAATGGTGGATGTCAAAATAAAAATCCACAGCCGATCATGTCCTTCAAGTCGCACGTTGCTTTCTACCACATCGTTTCAAACGAAGTTTTACCATAACATCCCTCTAATTTATTTAATTTCAAAGCGGTATGGAATTGATTCAACATAGAATCATGAATAGTCATTGGTTCCACAAGTATATTGTACAAGTATATTGTATATGTAGTTCATACTTTGGATAGATAAGTATTTATCCGGACAAGACTCAGCAAAGAGCCAATTTATTTAACCGCATATTCTACCATATGAATCATATGAATGAAACATATTTCGAAAAAAGACAAATAAACGAATTTGCTTTAGACTTTTTATTTATACTTTCAACAGATTGTTTGAAACGATCAATCATACTCGAGTACAAGAGAAAAATGAAAAAAAAAATAAATAATATTCAATATCAACCGCATTCGACACTTGATTACATTTATGAGAAACCAAATGAATTCTTAAGGAATCATTCTTATTAGTTATTAGAATTCATAATAAAGAAATTGTTCTATTTTAGCAATTTTCATTTTATCTGTGATACAAAATGATCCCATTTTTAGTTTCTGATGAAACGATCTGGGACGGAAGGATTCGAACCTCCGAATAACGGGACCAAAACCCGCTGCCTTACCACTTGGCCACGCCCCATTTTGATTTCTATTCGACACTAATATTAGTATTGGATTGGTTATTAATCAATCCCAACTCCATTATGATTATACATATTATAATTATATGATGTTTTGTTGCTAGGATTCTACAAATGTGGATAATATAGAATTAAAAACATTCATTGATCATTGTATAGAATTCCATTAAGATATTGTATGAAAGTGGAAATCTTTGTATTTTAATTTTAGAGTGAGAATGGAAGGATAAATTTTAGATTTGGGAGAGTCCGAATAAAAAGAAGTATTTTTTGATCCACCTCTTTCATTTTTCCCCTATAAAAATAACTCCATCAAAATATAATTATCTAATCTACAAGAACGAAATGTTTGTTATGCTTAATATTCTTAGTTTAATCTGTATCTGCCTTAATTCTGTCCTTTATCCGAGTAGTTTTTTCTTCGCCAAATTGCCCGAAGCTTATGCTATTTTCAATCCAATCGTAGATATTATGCCCGTCATACCTGTACTCTTTTTTCTCTTAGCTTTTGTTTGGCAAGCTGCTGTAAGTTTTCGATGAAAGAAATCCTTAATACTTTGCTAAGATGATTAAGATGATGATGTATTCGATTAAAATTTCGAAAATATGGATAAGATCAGATAAGTCTTTATTATTATGAACCCTCGCTTAGAAACTAAAATTGTAATTCTTGTATACATATTGAATGAATAATCACAGTGATGAATTTGGATCAACTTTTTCCCAGTTCTTACCTTCCAATGCAATGAGCACGGACCGTATTATTGATATGAAAAGAAATTTCTTTTGAATTTTTGGGTATCAAAACAAATAAACAAATAAAAATATAGTAAAAAAAAAATAATCGTGGAGATTGTGTAATGCTTACTCTAAAACTTTTTGTTTACACAGCAGTTATATTCTTTGTTTCTCTTTTTATCTTCGGGTTCCTTTCTAATGATCCGGGGCGTAATCCTGGGCGCGAGGAATAAAAAATTATAGTTATTTACCTATAATAAAATAAAGAGATCCTAATTTATTCGAATTCGAAAGTCCTAAGTTATTAGAGAGAGCGGAAAGAGAGGGATTCGAACCCTCGGTACAAATAACTCGTACAACGGATTAGCAATCCGCCGCTTTAGTCCACTCAGCCATCTCCCCCAATTCCAAATCTAAAATCTTTTTTGCGATATGACATCTAAAATAAAAATTGATAAAAATCACTCGTTTTTTTTTTTAATTTCCTATCTAAAAAAATTAGATTGAAAAAAAAACTTTCTTACAATCTTGCTTATAATTTTGTAATTTTGAATAAACAAATTCAATTTAAATATAAATAAGAAAATAATAAATAAAAAATTAAATAAATAAATATTATTATAATAATAAATATTATTATAATATGGAATATTAAATTATATTTTTATTTTTATTCAGATTTCAAATTCTATTTTAATAGTAATAAACTATTAATTATTAATAAATTAATAAAAATAAAAAATAAAATTATTAACAAATTAATAATATAATAATTAATAATGAACTATAGTAATAGTAAAATACTATTTTACTATAATTGTTTTACTATAATTATAATGTATAATTAATTATAATGTATAATTATAATGCATTATGTATTATATTCATATCTATGCTATTTTTCTGCATTATTTAATTATTATATTATTATTTTTATGTATAATTATTTAGAATTAGATTCTACAATATAATAGAATTAGGTATATAATAGAATTAGGTATATAATAGAATTAGGTATAGTAATAATGGAATTCGGTATAGTAATAGAATTAGTATAATAGAATTAGGAACATTTCTATTCTAGTCCATTAAAGTCTCGTTCTAATTTATTAGAAATCCATTATTGATTTTCTATTATCTATTCTAATATCTAATATTAGAATAGATACTCTATTAGATATTAAATTAGATATTAAAATTTCTATTATAGAATTCTAGAATTCGAAATGGTTTCCAAATATTTTAGAATATTTATTAAAAATTTCGAGTAGACTATTAGTATATATATACTAGAATATAAATATAAAAATAATATAAATATCTAATAATAGATATAAGATATACATCTAATAATAGATATAAGATATATAAGTTGAATATAATATAATAATATATAATATAATAATATAAATATAATAATATATAAGTATAAAGTATAAGTTTAAATTATTTATATTTTTAAATTATTTATATTTTTAAATTATTTATATTATATAAGTTTTGTATAAGTTAAGTTTTATATAAGTTTTATAAGTTTGTTTTAAGTTATTAAGTTAAAATTTAAGTTTTATTGAAAAAAAAGTTAGTGAAAAAAAGAAAAAGAAAAAAGAATGGAATTCTAAATTCCATTTAAATAATGACTTAAAAGGGATCCCCTCAATAGAAAGGATACCCTACCCCTTTTATTTTGTACGAAAGGTTTAGTTTATTCACCCGGCCTGGCCTGGTTAAGTACTGGCCAGGCCTTTTCTTATTTTATTCCAACGAATCCTTAATAAATCAAAGGATCTAATTACGATTTAATATCAAAAAAAATGCTTTTTATTAAATTTTTTTTTAATTAAAACAGTAACAACAAGAGAAATTTTCATTCTCATTCATTCCTCTCATGGAAAGAAATGCTATTTAAATTTAATATTTTTATTTATTTTTTTTTTACTAATTATTTTTCTCTTTAAAGAACCGTGTATACGGAATTTAAGATTTTAATAGTCCAGCTTCAATCGCTCCCTCAGGCGGGCAGGAACTACTAGTTTAATAATTACCAGAAAACGAAACAAAAAGTATAACTAGAACCTTTTATGTTATTTAAATTAGCTTTCTAAAATGAGCTTAACTTTTTGTTATCTATTTAAGTTTAAGTTAATTTGGCCTCCAGTGTGATTAAATACATGTCAACACTAGAATTTTCATGATTCTGATGCAATATTGATTCTATCTCATTCGCTTGTTCGACAAAAGGTCCATTCATATACAATAAATATATAGCGGGTATAGTTTAGTGGTAAAAGTGTGATTCGTTCTATTAACAACTTAAATAGTTAAGGGGTCCCTTAGTTTTTTCATACTCCGATCAAAAACTTTGTTTCTTAAAAAGGTTTAATCCTTTTCCTCTCAATAGCATATTTGGGGAAAAATATACATTCTCGCGATTTTTATTCAAAAGCCAATTAAAATTGCATAACATAATAAAATTAATTGAATTATGAATATGTAGTCACGAAGCATAATTTTTTGAATGGATTAACTATTCCAATCCAATTCCAATCCAATTGAATAAGTATGAATAAAGGATCTATGGATAAAGATACAAAAATTTATTTCCAATCGTAACTATATCTTCTTCAATTTTTTGTTGTAAAAAGGAAATTGAAATTGAAGCTAAATAGCTAAAAAACGATAGTTTTGGTTTACTAGAACCATCCGCATATTGTTTGAGCTCGGTGGAAACCAAATTCTTTTTCTCAGGATTTCGCGAGTGGAAAT